AACCAACTCCAATCCTTTTACCCATTAACATCTTAGAAGATTTCACAAAACCCCTATCGCTAAGTTTTCGGCTTTTCGGGAATATCTTAGCTGATGAATTAGTCGTTGTTGTTCTTGTTTCTTTAGTACCTTCAGTGGTTCCTATACCAGTTATGTTCCTTGGATTATTTACAAGTGGTATTCAAGCTCTTATTTTTGCAACTTTAGCCGCGGCTTATATCGGCGAATCCATGGAGGGCCATCATTGAAATAGTTTTTTCAAACTAACTGGTCTTTGGTTCAATAAAATTGACTTAGGGAATATGCAACTAGGCCATATACGATATAGAGTAATAGCAAAAAAATTACGATATTAGATAGGTGTAAAAAAGGAAAGAGATCGAAAAGATCTTTTTCCTAAAGTTCCCTTTCGTTCACTTAATCTTAATATCATACCTCTCCTCAACGAATATTCGATTTCTATCTCATTATTCAATAGTTCAATTCAAATAATAAAAGAATTTGAATATTCAATACGAGTGCCTGTAGTATATCTTTAGGACGTGTGATTAAATAGTAATATTTAATTTAAATAACAAAAAAAATAAAATTTAAATAAAAGAAATGTGATTAATAATAATATTAAATAAAATCAAAAATGAACTAAATAATAAATAAAAAAAGGGCGAAGGATTCCCATTTCAGTTGTTTTATTCAACGATTGACCAAACGATAATATAATAAATAACAAATTGTATGAACTTAGATCAATCAAATAATAATATTTCTATGCAATGATTTGGACTAACCAATTTGTCCATTTAGATTGGATACATTGGAATAATGATAAAGAAAAAGTAAGAGAAAAAAAAGGAATTTACACAAAAACGTAATTCATAAAAAATGGGTTGGTTTGGAGAGGGTAGGTATATGTAATTGAATGGCTATAAATAAGTAAACTCTTGTAGATATTTCGATAATTGATTCTCGAATCCGATGGAATCTAAGATGAATGCTTGGTTTACGTTATGGAAGAAAGACACGTATATGTGATATTAGATATTGACTGATTCTATATGAACTCACGATATATTTTATTTGCCACCCCACTCCTATGAATTTTGGCAGGGATTCTAATACCAATGGAAGCCTTTCCCTTTCCGTCTCCTTGTGACTGTGAAGTGAATAAATAAACAGATGAAATTAAGAAAAGGGTGGAGGAAAATAAGAGTTCGGAACCAAGAAATGGAAGATCGAAAGTCGTATCGATTCACAAAGACTCTGTGGATAGAAACAGAAACTCAAAGGTAGTTCGGATGATTGACTAATACTATTAGTTTATATATTACTTCTATTACTTCAACTCGGAGTTCTTAGTTACTTCGAATCCTAGTGACAGAATTCTTAAGTCATAATTTGGTGGTTGATTGTATCATTAACCATTTCTTTTTTTGGTACGAGGGAACTTATCATGAATCCACTGATTTCTGCCGCTTCCGTTATTGCTGCTGGGTTGGCCGTGGGGCTTGCTTCTATTGGACCCGGAGTTGGTCAAGGGACTGCTGCGGGTCAAGCTGTAGAGGGTATCGCGAGACAGCCTGAGGCAGAGGGAAAAATACGAGGTACTCTATTGCTTAGTCTAGCTTTTATGGAAGCTTTAACAATTTATGGACTGGTTGTAGCATTAGCGCTTTTGTTTGCGAATCCTTTTGTTTAATATGAAAAATCCCTATTTTATAGCCTTGGACTTATTGTTTCCTTTTTCGAATTCTATTAAGATTTTACTCCTACAATTACTTATTCGTTGACAAAATAACCCGTGGGAAGGGTTGATTTGTGGATGAGGGATTAGTATACCCACTCCCTTTCATTCCTTCCCCTTCGGAGTCCAAGGGAAACTAAGGATTGACACAAGGGGGGGGATAGTTCACATAAATCGAATACTTTTTAAAATAGGAAATAAATAAAAAGAGGGGCGAAGTGATACAAAAAGAACTCTATTCTTTTAGTCTATCTATTTAGTCTATAGGAGATCATATGAAAAATGTAACCGATTCTTTCGTTTCTTTGGGCCATTGGCCATCCGCCGGGAGTTTCGGGTTTAATACCGATATTTTATCAACAAATCTAATAAATCTAAGTGTAGTGCTTGGTGTATTGATCTTTTTTGGAAAGGGAGTGTGTGCGGGTTGTTTATTTCAAGAATATGCTGGATCCAACCAGCTGTACCTTTTTCGTTATAACTAGAAAAGAAAGGTGCACGATCTCACGAATGACTTCGGAATAAATTAAGAGATTATGGATAAGAACCATAGCATTTCGTGATTCATTGGTAAATTTACTTTGATTCTCTATCAACCAACAATGTGTGGCCATTAATATGAATATGGTTAAAGCAAACTGTTTGAAGTCTAGACGCAGCGCGGTACTCTTTCAACCTCTATGTTAATATTGGTAATATAGAGATGGTTCAAAATGAATATTTTAGGGATAGAGAACACTCCTATTCAAAAAATGGTTT